ATTTTTAGAGCTTGATGTTGATAAATCCGCGGATCTAGAAATTCATTTCGGACAATTGAACCTTCTCAAACTGTTTCTTTTTAAGAACCAAAAAGATTTGTGCCAAAATAACAGATGCCAAGAATAGCAAAAGACCTTGGACACGTAATGGATCTTGAAGTACTATTTCCGCATCCCCCTGACCAAATCCACCCACATTAGGATTACTCGTTAATGGTTGATCAAGTTGGATGGATTCGCCCTCTGAAACAAGAAGTTCCGGTCCTGGAGGGATAATATCAACCACTTGACGTCCATCCGATGCACCCGCTATGGTTATTTCGTACCCCCCTTTTTCTTTTCGTATGATTTTGCTTACTATACCTGCTGCTGTAGCATTATAAACATTATTGTTACTCTTGCTCCCGTCGGGATAAATCTGACCCCTTCCCCTGTTCCCGCCTACGTATATGGGATATTTTAAGAAGTGAACGTCTTTCTTAGTAGCGGGGTCCGGGGAAAGAATAGGAAAGGTGATTTCACTATATTTCTGACCAGGAACAGGACCTATCACAAGAATATTTTTTTTAGTGGGGCGATAGCTCTGAAAAGACAGATTTCCTATCTTTTCTTTAATCTCGGGCAAAATACGATCGGGAGGGGCTAATTCAAACCCCTCGGGTAAAATAAGAACAGCCCCTACATTCAAAGCTCCTTTTTTACCATTAGCAAGAACTTGTTTCAGTTGCAGATCATAAGGAATTCGAACAACTGCTTCAAATACAGTATCAGGAAGTACCGCTTGTGGAACCTCGATATCCACGGGTTTATTAGCTAAATGGCAATTGGCACATACAATACGGCCAGTCGCTTCTCGTGGATTTTCATAACCCTGCTGTGCAAAAATGGGATATGCATTTGAAAGGGGTGCCTGGGTTATTATATATATCATGAGCGATACGGAAATGTATCGAGTAATCTCTTTCTTTATCCAAGAAAAGGTATTTTTAGTTTGCATGGTCCAATCATTGATCCCGAAAATTTATACAATAAAATTAGGCAGGTCGCTAGTATAGTTCCCTATCTATAATTTTGCTATTTACTTAAATATAAATAATTTTACTGGAATATTGGAGGAATCCCTTGGATGGGTATAAAGAATAAGTACAATTTTGAATGTTTTGCTTATCCACAAAGTAACAAATATTATAATTGGATCGTTCGATCATTTTTCAGTCATTCATTGAATGATAAATCACTACAAGTGAAGGAGATACACGATTTAAATAACGAAAGATCCAATATTTAAAAATTGTATCTAAAATGACTGGAAAAGTAGAAACAAGACCGGATATAATTTGATCATTATGAGCAAATCCAAAATCTTTGTAGACAGAGCCAATCATTAGTTCCCAACCGTGGGGCGAATGGAATCCTATACATAAATCAGTTAATAAAAGAATAGAAAAAGCTTTTATTGTGTCGCTTAAGTTATATAGGAATTCTTGAACCCAAGAGTTAAGAATAACAAGTTCTTCATTACCTATAATAGAATAACCACTTAGAATAACGAAACAGATTATATTTGTCGAGAAGTGTAAAATCGTATGCGTGCGATCCTCATTGTGCATCTTGATCAATTGGATCGTTTCTTTGTAGATTTCGATGCGAGGCTTTTGTAAATGTGCTTCCGGGTATTCCTTTAACATTTCGTCCAAATGTAGGAGTTCCTCTAAGTCTATGAATTTTTTTAAAATACTCTTTTCTTGAATATCATTCAAAAAGATTTCGGATTGCCTAGTATTCCACCAATTAGTAACCCAAGATTCCAGACTTTTATTAAATGAGAGAGAGATCCACCAAGGCAAAAATACTATAGATGCAAGATATAGAAGGGAAATTAATACTTTCTTTTTTGCCATTTTTTCGTCTGTGAATTTTTTAATTTTTACTGAACGCACCTCGTTCGTCGACTCTATACGATACTAATATTTCTATCAAGCATAAGTTCTATTACAAGTTATCGAGCCCATGAATCTATTTCCGATTTTTTTTTGTGATTCAGTACAGTGGTTAGTCCTTGAATTTAGAAAGAATACAGAAATAGAATAAGAAAAAGCCCACTTCAAATTAATAGTAGTCGGATTGCGAGACGAAAGAACTCCCGTTCTATCAAAATATCAAATATTTCTAAAAAAAAAATTCTTTACTTTATTATATTATGATTTATTATGAAATGTTTTGTTTTAATATATGATGAATCTAGTATTTAGATTTGTTACTGAATTGAGTTAAGTGGGTTTACATACGCATAAAAAAAATTGTGGACACAAACTATTTTGTTTTAGAATTATTTCGTAACGTTTGCTTTGGCTCGAATAAGCGTTCTGAAGAAACTTCAGTTAAGTTATGCTATATAAAAAAACGAGGATTCTTGAGTTTTTTCTCTCTTGCAAAGTATTCATTCTTCAGTTCCTTTTTTCAAAATACTTCAATTGGTACACGCAAGAAATAGGCCAATTCAGCAGCTTTTTGCTCAATTTCTCGTGGAGTCAAATTCTCATCAGTACGAGTCAAGGGAATGGCCCCCTGGCCTTTGATTTCCATATAAAGGACACGGCGAGCATAAATACCTTCTTTAATTTCTATTCTGATGGACTGAATGTCTTTCATAAGGAATCGGAGGAATATTCGACGATTTTTTCCAGGAAATCCCCAACGAAAAATACACACTACGCCCTCTTTTATATCGAATCGATCATAACCACTACCTACATTCCACGAAATTGTGCACCACAAATAAGAGCTAATAAAAAGACCTGCGATCCCATAGAAAGACATCACGATCCCTTGTGGAAAAAAAATTATTTGCTGAGAAGGAAATAAAGATATAAAATTCCTACCAAAATAACTGGACGTTCCAACCAATAAAAACCCTAATGAACCTAAAAAAAGAATAAAGGCCCAGCAGAAATTACTTGTTTTTCGAGACCCCGCTATAAGTTCTATCCATATACGTTCTGATCGCCAACTCATACTATAACTAGACCTAGTTGCATTTTATTGGAATTGGGAGAATAACAAAAATAAATTTTATTTTACTTTTTTTGTTTCCGAAGTAACTCTCATCAACCAGCACTATTATGATGTGAACGTTTAGGGGTAATTCATCGAATTTCTTAGATCCAAACTAAAATAGTAACATCCCTTTCACATGATTTCCGAATACATATAGATATATTGACTTTACATTTCAGAAATTCTCCCCGATCCCGATCTATTTGAAAATAGTTATAATTCATTTACCCATAATATCATGTTTATACATACATAAGAGCTTACGCCCGAAGGAAGCCACATGTTATACCATATTCTACTAAATAGATATCCGTGTTATGATCCAAGTAAGTCTTGAAAAAAAAAGATTCGTCCTTATTGTATCTAAAAAATCTTGTTTTTTTGAACATAAAGAGATAAAGAAGCCATTGCAATTGCCGGAAATACTAAGCCCACTAAAGGCACAAAAATTGAGGGGAAGCTGTTGAGAGTTATCATAGAATGGGTACCTCGATTTAATATTTGTACCTGTTATTTATTGTTATATTTATTGTTTTAGATTAATATTTTAACCTTATCCTTATATTGTTATAAAGATATATTATAATTCATATATAATTGTTATATTATACTAAGTATACCTAAGTGAGTATATATACTTAATAGGGAGTATATAAGTATATGTTTTAATAAATATATATTAATTAATAAAATCCAATAAATATGTAAATAAATGGACCTATAAATCTTTCTACATGTTTCTACATGAAATATATGTATGATAATCCACCCTTTATATTATTCGTATTATTAGTTATTATCTTGTTCTTGTCTTATAAATTTAATAATTTTATAAAATTTACTAAAGAAAGGATTTATTACAAATTCTCAAAGAATTCATTATAATAATACGACCCAACAAAAAGGATTTTTAGTGGGGGGTGGGGGTTATTTTGGGGAGATATAGAAAGATGCAAGACCCTGTTAACCAATTTCACGGAAGAAAGAATTAACTCTTTTATTTTGTTTAATAGGGATTTCCTGGTTACTAACCAGGAATATCGATAAAAAGATGATCTGGATGATTCTTTCTACAATTAAATCTTATGTTACCAAAGAAAAAATCCATTCTTCGTATTTTTACTTTGATTCCTATAAATTAAATAACTACTTGATCACCACACATAAAAAATTTTATTAAGTTTTAATAAATTAATACTCTTATTAAATTAAGACTCTAAGGCTCTACTTGATCTAATTTTGATTCAAAGGAAAGAAAGCATGTAGCCGAAATAACTCACCCAGAACGCCCTTTAAAGGATTACGTGGTACGATTGGATCGAATAAGCCCTTATGGAATAAATATTCAGCCACTTGTGAATCCTCAGGTACTGTCTTATTCAATGTTTGTTCAATTACTCTTTTACCCGCAAATGCAATGTAAGCATTGGGTTCGGCAATAATGATATCTCCCAACATACCAAAACTGGCCGTCACCCCACCTGTGGTAGGGGATGTAAGGATTGATACATAAAATAACTTTTTATTTGATTGATAATCATATAAAGCAGAAGATATTTTAGCCATTTGCATCAAGCTCAAACTTCCTTCTTGCATGCGTGCTCCTCCGGAAGCACACACTATAATAAGAGGTAAAAATTGATTGGTAGCATACTCGGCCAAACGTGTTATTTTTTCGCCCACTACAGATCCCATACTACCCCCCATAAACTGAAAATCCATAACTCCAATTGCTACGGGAATACCATTTAGTTGGCCTGTGCCTGTTTGAACGGCCTCAGTTAATCCTGTATTTTTTTGATAAGAATCAATACGATTTTTATAAGGTTCCTCCTCCGAATGAAATTCAATGGGATCCAGAGAGACCATGTCTTCGTTCATAGGATCCCAAGTACCGGGATCAATCGAAAGTTCGATTCTATCGAAACTACTCATTTTCAAAT